TTCTTCCGAATTTCGAATAGTACTCAAGATCCTCTGTTTTCGATTATCTAATAAATCATTTAATGAAAGTAGATTATCTTACCATTAATTTCACAACTTCCATAATCTCTTCCCGAACCAAACATGAATCTTTCGATTCATTTGGCTCTCACGCTCAATTATTTATTTTATGTTATGGGCATTCCCATATCTTTTTTTTTTTAATGTAATGAGCCTACCCTCTCTTTTCTGTTTATATTCAAAAACATCGAAACTGATATAAGACCAGAATATTAGGAGGACTCTTCCGACCAGACAAAAATCTATAATTGTCAGCAAAGTTCTTTCTTTATTTGTATTTGTTCTTTATTTAATTGTAAATTTAAATTTACAATTTCTTTCTATATTTTTTTTATTTCCTTTTTTTCTTAAAATCCAAAAATTCCTATTTTTTTTTACGTAGGTCGTCGATTCGGCATTGGAAAAAAAAAAAGAGCAAGATGCCCATTTTTTTAATAAATGGTTCAAATAAATCATTTTATCGATATGAGTGTTCTATATCAGATAAATTACCAACTATTCATTTTTAAACCATTTCGGTACGTTAGTACCGGTAGAAAGAGTACCATGTTTTGCCTGGACTTCAAACAGTTTAGCTTTAACCATGTTAATGGTCTCACATTATTGGTTGATAGAGAATCAAATTTACCAATAAGTCACGAAATGCTATGGTTCTTACATATGATTTCTTAATTTATTCAGAAATAATTCGTTGAGATCGTGCACTTTTTTTCCTATTTATCCTATAAAATGAATAAAATACCATAAATAAAGTGCAGTCGGATGGATCCAACCTATTCTTGAAATACACAACTCGCACACACCCCCTTTCCAAAAAAAATCAATACACCAAGCACTACACTTAGATTTATTGGATTTGTTGCTAAAATATCGGTATTAAACCCGAAACTCCCGGCGGATGGCCAGTGACCCAAGGAAAGGAAAGAATCGGTTCCATTTTTCATATGCTCTCCTCTTATAGATAGGACTAACAAAGAACAGAGTTCTTTTTGTATCACTTCGTCGTCCCTTTTTTGATCGATTTCTTTTTATTATATAAATTTTATTTCCATTTTTTTTAATGGGAGTAGATTAAATCTAGTAATTTCATTTGATAATTTTTAAATTTCTTACTTGAAGTTTCCAATCCAATAAAATACTTATTAGGTTAAGTCTTGGGTCTCATGTCAATTGTGAAATATCTCGTTTGTTGAAACGATTCCTAAAAAAAGTAAAAAAAAGGTTTCCATTGTACTAAGCTAAGGACGCGAAGGAAGAAAACGAGCGGATCCAGTAATTACTCATCCTCAAAACAGTCCTTCCTTTCCTGGGGTATTGTCTCAACAAATAAATAATTGTAGGAGTAAAGCGTTGATATAATTAGAAGAAGCAAACAGCAATTCTGAGTTAATAAAATAAGAAAAAAGTATAGCGAGTTAAAAAAATAAGAAAAAAAGTATAGTATGTAAGGTACTTTTTTACATTTCTAGGATTAAACAAAAGGATTCGCAAACAAAAGCGCTAACGCCACGACCAGTCCATAAATTGTTAAAGCTTCCATAAAAGCTAGACTAAGCAATAAAGTACCTCGTATTTTACCCTCTGCTTCTGGTTGTCTCGCAATACCTTCTACAGCTTGGCCTGCAGCAGTACCTTGACCAACTCCAGGTCCAATAGAAGCAAGCCCTACGGCCAATCCAGCAGCAATAACGGAAGCGGCAGAAATCAGTGGATTCATGGTAAGTTCCTCGCACCAAAAAAAAAGAAATGGTTAATGATACAATCAACCAATGAATTTTTACTTAATTTTTTTTATCATTTTTTTTCATTAAGATTTTATCATTAAGATCTATCTGATTAAGATCTATCGGGTCGAAATAACTAAAAACTCCGAATTGAAATGATAATATTACTGAATCGTCAGAACTATTTCGATATCTCATTTTGAGTTTCTACCCATAATGGAGTTTTTGTAAATACATATGTATACGGTTCTAGTTATTGCATTTCTTTGTTTCGAAACATTCTTTCATTCAATTCTTCTTTCCTTTCTTTTTTCTTCTAGATACTATCCTTGAGTTCATCTCTTTTTTGCATTTCATTCAATCCACAATCACAGACGAAACAGAAAGACTTATATTATATTGGAACTATATAAATGCAGTGAACCGCAATCAAATGAATCAATAATATATATATATAGGGTATATAATAATATATATATATATTAGGAATAGTCCTATATAACTAGTAAATATCTAATATCACATATACATTTGTTTCTTCCATAACGTAAACCACCCACATTTTATATTGAATCGGATTCTAGAATCATTCCTCGAAACAGACACAGAGGCTGGACTTATAGAGATTACATACATCTAGTGTGACCCCCCCAACCCATCCTTTTTTTTTACAATTCCACAATATCGTCTATCTTTTTTCCTACGACTCTAGGTCGTATATTCATACGTATTTGTATTTGTATCTATTATGTTCCCCAACCAAGTGGATTATCTTGAATCATGCATGAATTGGGATAAGCTTAAAAAAGACTATTTCGAAAACTAGTCAATGATGACCCTCCATGGATTCACCTATATAAGCCGCGGCTAACGTTGCAAAAATAAGAGCTTGAATACCACTTGTAAATAATCCAAGAAGCATAACAGGTATAGGAACTACTGAAGGGACTAAAGAAACAAGAACAACAACTACTAATTCATCAGCCAATATATTCCCGAAAAGTCGAAAACTAAGAGATAAAGGTTTTGTGAAATCTTCTAGGATGTTAATTGGTAAAAGTATTGGGGTTGGTTGAATGTATTTTTCGAAATAACCCAATCCTTTTTTGGTAAGACCCGCATAAAAATATGCCGCTGACGTGGGTAAAGCTAAAGCAACAGTAGTATTTATATCATTCGTAGGCGCAGCTAACTCCCCATGAGGTAATTGTATGATTTTCCAAGGTAAAAGAGCACCTGACCAGTTAGAAACAAAAATAAATAAGAACATAGTTCCAATAAAGGGAACCCAAGGACCATATTCTTCTCCAATCTGAGTTTTGCTCAAATCTCGAATAAATTCAAGGACATATTCGAAGAAATTCTGACCGTCGGTCGGAATGGTTTGTGGATTCCGAACAGCTATGATGACTGAACCTAATAAGATAGCAATTACGACCCAAGAAGTGATAAGTACTTGGGCATGGATTTGTAAACCTCCTATTTGCCAATAGAAATGTTGGCCTACTTCTACACCCGATATATCGTATAACCCTTTGAGTGTTTTAATGGAACATGGTATAACATTCATATTGTCCTCTGACAGAAATTGAACTTCAAAAAAGGAATTATTTTTATTCAACCATCTATTTCTCAACTCACTAACTTAAATCATTAATCGTATATTTTATTTACGATACCAAGAAATTACATAACATCATAACATAATATCAATATCCCCAGTACTTTTTTTATCTCTTTTTAAAAATTCAAAAATAGTAACCGATCCAATAAATCTATGGAGTTGCCAAATAATTAACTAATCTTATTATTCTTAATGATAATCAACGATTTCTTATATAGCTAGAACGACCCTCACAAATTGCAGATACTAATTTGTTAAGAATCAATCGGATTGAAGCTATAGCGTCATCATTTGCTGGAATCGAAATATCTGCGAGATCTGGGTCACAATTTGTATCGATTAAACAAATTGTCGGAATCCCCAAAATGACACATTCTCGAAGAGCCGTATATTCTTCTTGCTGATCAACGATGATCACAATATCAGGCAACCCCGTCATATATTTGATCCCACCGAGATCTGTTTGCAAGGTAGATAATTTTCTCTTCAACATTGCTGCATCTCTTTTGGAGAGACAGTTGAGTTTCCCCATCTTTTGTTCTGCTCTTAAGTCCCTGAACTTGTGAAGTCTCGTTTCCGTAGTGGACCAATTCGTTAACATACCACCAAGCCATTTTTTATTAACATAATGACACCGAGCCCTTATTGCAGCTGATGCTACTGAATCCACTGCTTTATTTTTTGTACCAACGATTAAGAAGTTTTTTCCCCTACTTGCTGCATCAAAAACTAAATCACAGGTTTCTGATAAAAAACGAGCAGTTCTAGTGAGATTTGTAATATGAATACCTTTACGCTTTGCAGAGATGTAAGGGGCCATTCTAGGATTCCATTTCTTAGTACCATGACCAAAATGAACTCCTGCTTCCATCATCTCTTCCAAATTGATGTTCCAATATCTTCTTGTCATTTTTCCCCAGACTTCCTTTTTTTAACAAAGAGACGAGGTAACCTGAAATAAATAATTGTTCCGATGGAACCTTCTACGGGGGATTTACCGTTGATACACGACCCAAACCATTAATTTCTTTTAATTACTTATTTTATTTATTACCAATTTAATTACTTATTTTATTTTTTACCAAATCAATAATCGGACCAGATAATTGAAAGATAGTTAAAGTGAAAGAAAAGAATCTGCTCTTAGGAATCATTAAATCGCGTAAATGATTGTTCTGATGTCTCATGGAAATTTGTCTCATGGAAATTGTTTTGGACGTAAGAACAAAATAATTCTCTATGGTGTAACAAAATATCTCTTATTTCCAAATGAATGTTCTTGTCTTGCCTTGAAGGGTGTACTAATTTTTGGAATCCGGTACCGACAGGTATAATCCCCCCCAGAACGACGTTCTCTTTCAGGCCTTTCAACCAATCAATACGACCTCGTAGAGCAGCTTTTGCTAAAACTCGAGCGGTTTCTTGAAAACTTGCTTCGGATATGAAACTTTGAGTATTTAGAGATGCCCTCGTTATTCCCAATAAGATTGCCCGATAACAGATCGCTTCGTCCAAAGCACGCCCTGCTCGTTCCGCTCGCAAAAAGCCGATTAATTCTCCAGGTAAAAAAACATTAGACATTCCATCTTCTGAAACCAACACTTTTGATGTTACTTGACGTACAATAATTTCTATATGTCTATTATGGATCTGTACCCCCTGGGATCGATAAACCTTTTGGATCTTATTAACCAAAGAGATACGACTTTGGGCTATGGTTAGCTCAGCTCCAATCAAGAATCCCCAGGGGATTCCAAGAATTCTTTGTATACGTTCGTTCCAACCTTCAACTCTCCTTTCTAGGTTCATCGATATTGAATCAATCGAACGCACTTCTAAGATTTGTTCCACTTTTGGAAGACCTTGCGTTATGTCACCAGATCTCGATTTTTCATATATAAATGTAACTAATGTATCTCCTTCGTAAAGTATTTCTCCATAATGGCTATGAACAGTTGCTCCTGGAGTGGCCAAATAGGGTTTAGCTGATCTTATAACTAAGGAGTCAACATGAACAATTAAAATTTGACCAGATTTTTTTACGTGTGATTCGTATTTGAATAGACATACATTTTCACAAATAAATTGTCCAAGGCTAATTATTGTAGATGTCTCTTCACAATAATCGTGATGGAGAAAGCACCAATTCAAATGGAATGGATTCCAAATTATGTTACCGCATGGATCGGGATTATAAATCCTCCTATTTTCATCTATTAAACAGTATTTAAGTACTTGGAAAGTCTGTTTAAAATTGTCAAGTAACAAATATTTCTTTAACAAGATATGATTATGAGTTATTAAATAGTAAGATGAAAAAAAATTCGCTATTTTAGGGACAATAGTCCCTAAGGGACCCAGCAAATCCCTAATTTGGATTATGGGATCTGATTCTTTTGTCACATTGTTATATTTCGAACCATTGAATGGACCAATTCGAGAACAATTGGATGATGACAAAATTCTCAAAGATTGGCATTCATTATTTCGATTCAACAACGTACCAATACCAATAGTTCCTTGATGTTGGGTAAGTGATTGAATCTTCGCCTTGGAATAAAAAGGATTGATATTGGTGCGATCTAATCCATTATCGGAAATCAATACGGAACCTGCCCTATCATACCTTTTTCCGGTATACGAAATAGTGGACTTGACTAACTCAATTCTTATGAAATCGCGAATCAGATCATTTGTCCTTACCTCAACAAAGGAAGCATGAACCTCTTCTATAGAACCATTTTTTTCTTGGTCCCAATTCAATACTAAGCAAGTCCGAACTAATTGAATACTTGTGTGATAAATTCCTCGAATTGACTTGCCATTTCCATAAAGGATATAATTGACAACTCTAAGTTGGACATTATCCTTTTCCTGCAAGAGATCCCGAGGGAAAAGTGTTGCTAAATTTATCCCATCAGCTATTTCATATGTGACTACGGACCGAACCGAAACAAAATACTTTTTCTTGGTGGGTGTGATCCGTTGGACATAGATCCAATTTTTCAATTTTTTTGATTTCTTAGAATTTTTTTTTTCCGTCTCTGGTGGTATCAAAATGCCGCTGTGCCTGGATATCTTATCTGTTTCTCCAGGAAAATGAATATCTCCAGAAAAGATTTTCAGTTCAATACTTTTTTTTTTTCTCTCCACTCGGACTAATCCGCCTACCCGGCTTCTTGTATTTAAAGCGAGTTGTGTATCTACTCCAATGATACTATTGTTCCGGACCATTATGAACGAAGATCCGGGTAAGATATGCACTTCTTCGAGAATGAAAAAAAACCGATCTACTTTCTGGTATTTCGGACTAAATTCTTTTGCTCTTCGATACTCAATCAAATCCTCTTTTTTTATGATTGAATCTACCTCTATGGTCCCATATTTAGTAATTCCTGAACTATTTCTTCTGTATCGTGGATCATCAAAATAAGCAAGAATACTATTTCTACGTAAAATACCATTTATGGGTATTTCAATCGAAATACCAAAACAGGGCATTAGTTCTTTATCTCGTTCTTGATCATATTGTAATGGGATAATGAATCTATTTCTTCGTTTTTTCGCCAAGAAATCAGAATTTTCTTGGAGAATAGAAGGATATATGAAATTCCAATGACCATTGGATATGATTCGATCAGGTCTTGAATAGTCAAGAATTTCCCTATCTTTTTTACCAGAAGTATCCAACAATTTATGTCTTACTCGATGATTAGTCATTGAGAGGTCAAAGATATATCTTTCTTCGAAAGAAAAAGAATGAACATTCATTTGATCTTGATCTTTGTGGAGCGAAAAAGACACTATACTGGATCTGCACGGACCTCCTGCTAATATCCATAAATGACTTGTTTTTGGTAATAGATGAACATTACCATGTGTATATTCAGATGCATGGTGGACATCGGTACTCCAGTGCATTTCTCCCTCTGATTCAGAATAAATATGTTTTCGTACCTTCTCTTTAAAACGAAAAGTAGACGTTCCGGCACGAATCTCAGCAATCACTTGTTCTGATTCTACATATTGATCATTTTGAACTAAAATCAAACTTTTTGGTGGAATATTCACATTATGGATAATATCCCGAGT